CAATTCGGCAGATTTAGATTCCTATATATCCACCCATGTGTTACTTCACTATACGATATATAAGATCCATCTGTATAGATATCATCATCTACATCCAGAAAGCCGTATGCTTTGGAAGAAGCTTGTACAGTTTGGGAAGGGGTTTTGATTGATCAAAAAGAAGAATCTACTTCAACCGATATGCCCTTAGGCACGGCCATACATAACATAGAAATGACACTTGGAAAGGGTGGACAATTAGCTAGAGCAGCGGGTGCTGTAGCAAAACTGATTTCAAAAGAGGGGAAATCGGCCACATTAAAATTACCTTCTGGGGAGGTCCGTTTGATATCCAAAAACTGCTCAGCAACAGTCGGACAAGTGGGGAATGTTAGGGTGAACCAGAAAAGTTTGGGTAGAGCCGGATCTAAGCGTTGGCTAGGTAAGCGTCCTGTAGTAAGGGGAGTAGTTATGAACCCTGTAGACCATCCCCACGGGGGTGGTGAAGGGAGGGCCCCAATTGGTAGAAAAAAACCCACAACCCCTTGGGGTTATCCTGCACTTGGAAAAAGAAGTCGAAAACGGAATAAATATAGTGATAATTTGATTCTTCGTCGCCGTAATAAATAGGAGAGAAAATTCTATTTCTTTCTTCGTCTTTACAAAAGAAAAAAATATAGGAGTAAGTTGTGACACATTCATTCAAAAAAAATCCTTTTGTAGCAAATCATTTACTAAGAAAAATGGATAAGCTTAACACAAAAGAAGAAAAAGAAATAATAATAACTTGGTCCCGGGCATCTACCATTATACCCACAATGGTCGGTCATACTATTGCTATCCATAATGGAAAGGAGCATCTGCCTATTTATATCACAGATCGTATGGTAGGCCACAAATTGGGAGAGTTTGCACCTACTTTAAATTTCCGAGGACACGCGAAAAGCGATAATAGATCGCGTCGTTAAGAAATGTTAATAAAAATTTAGATTAATAAAAATAGATTAGATATATCTATCTACATGCTTATCATTCATTAGTAGGAGGCAAACTTTATGTTCGAGAAGAAACAAACAGACGTATATGCTTTAGGTCAACATATAGCTATGTCCGCTCACAAAGCGCGAAGAGTAATTGATCAAATTCGTGGACGTTCCTACGAAGAAACACTTATGATACTAGAACTCATGCCTTATCGAGCATGTTATCCAATTTTTAAATTGGTTTATTCTGCAGCAGCAAATGCTAGTTACATTCTGGGTTCCAATGAAGCAAATTTAATCATTAGTAAAGCTGAAGTCAACGAGGGTACTACCGTGAAGAAATTAAAACCTCGAGCTCGAGGACGTAGTTATCCGATAAAAAGACCTACCTGCCATATAACTATTACAGTGAAAGATGTGTCCTTACCTGAATATGTAAGGAAAAACTTTCTTGAATGGTCAAAAAAACCTAAATGGAAAAAATGGAAAAATAAGTATACAGATGTGACGTATCATGATATGTATAGTAATGGGGGAGTATGGGACAAAAAATAAATCCACTTGGTTTCAGACTTGGTACAACTCAAAGTCATCATTCCCTTTGGTTTGCGCAACCAAAAAATTATTCGGAAGGTCTACAAGAAGATCAAAAAATAAGAAATTCTATCAAAAATTATATACAAAAAAATATGAGAATAGCTTCCGGCGTCGAGGGAATTGGACGTATAGAGATTCAAAAAAGTATCGATCTGATACAGGTCATAATCTATATGGGATTCTCAAAGTTATTAATAAAAAGTCAGACGCGAGAAATTGAAAAATTAAAGAGGAATTTACAAGAAGAATTACAGATGAATCTACAAAAAGAATTTCATTGGGTGAACCGAAAACTTAACATTGCTATCACAGAAATTGAAAAACCTTATGGAAACCCTAATATTCTGGCAGAATTTATAGCCAACCAATTAAAGAATAGAGTTTCAGTTCGCAAAGCAATGAAAAAGGTTATTGAATTAACTGAAAAAGAAGGTACAAAAGGAATTCAAGTACAAATAGCAGGGCGTATCAATGGAAAAGAGATTGCACGTGTCGTATGGATCAGAGAAGGTAGGGTTCCTCTACAAACCATTCGAGCTAAAATTGATTATTGCTCCTATACAGTTCGAACTATCCATGGGGTATTAGGCATCAAAATTTGGATATTTATAGACGGGGAATAATAAACCTTTCCCTACCTTTCTCTTCTATCCATCACTGGAACAAAATAAGTTACTTCCTTCTTTTTCTGTTCAATCAAAACCAAAACGAACAATTCTCATTCTTAATTCTTCTTAATTCTATAGGGTTGAATAAAAATTCAATTGATGATTTGATATAATTGCTATGCTTAGTGTGTGACTCGTTGGGTTTTTTAGGATTAGGGTGAAAAAAAGACCAACCCCTTACTTTAGTCTAAACTAATAACTATAGAACTAATAACCAACTCATCACTTCACATTATCTGGATCCAAAGAGCCAGTCAAGATATGATATATTGGTCATATGATTGTAGCAACTGATTCATTTTTTTGCATAAACAAAAGAAGAATCAATTTGATTCTAAGTTGTAAAGCGAAATAGAGAAGAAGGGTGTGGATAAAGGGAAGGGTGAGAGAAAGAGATAAAAAGACTATCAATGATATAGAATTCCAATATAAATAATATGTAAGGTCTATGAGTCATCTCATAAAAGGCAATGTAATAAAGCATCAATACTGATTCATCTATAATGAAATGAATCGGCTTATCGAAAAAAAATCAAGAGCTTCGGGCCAATAAAGACTGAGAGGGTTGACTCAAGAACAAATTTCATTATGAGCTCCATTGTAGAATTACGACCTAACCATTAAGAAAGAAGCGATGGGAACGATGGAACCTGTGAATCCAAAAGATTCTATTGAAAACGAATTCGAATGATTCATTGATCGGGATGGCGAAACGAACCAGAGACCGATTCATCTATTCGGAAAAGTCATAAGCTAACCCTACAAATGAAATAGCGATTGAAAGAGTCAATATTCGCCCGCGAAAACTGGATTTTGTTGATTTGCAAAATTTGGGTCAATCAAATAGGATAAGGGGCAAAATAAAGTAAAGAGTCATTATAACATTCTAATATAAAAAGTAATACAATATTATCTATAAATTAAAAAATTTAGAAATAATTATTAATATGTTTAGTTATCTATACAAACAAGATATACAAATGACTAATAGATTTGATCTAGATTAGGTAAAATACATGATTCGCCGTATTACTCATTAAATACATGTATATCTTAAATTCAAGATATATCTTAATTGAAATGAAAGATTTGTGAATCCTTTCTATTCTATTCGCGAGGAGCTGGATGAGAAGAAACTCTCACGTCCGGTTCTGTAGTAGAGATGGAATTCAGAACCAACCATCAACTATAACCCTAAAAGAACTAGATTTCGTAAACAACATAGAGGAAGAATGAAGGGAATATCTTATCGAGGTAATCACATTTGTTTCGGTAAATATGCTCTTCAGGCACTTGAACCCAGTTGGATCACATCGAGACAAATAGAAGCAGGTCGACGAGCAATGACACGAAATGCACGTCGTGGTGGAAAAATATGGGTACGTATATTTCCAGACAAACCGGTTACAGTAAGATCCGCAGAAACACGTATGGGTTCGGGGAAAGGATCCCCCGAATATTGGGTAGCTGTTGTTAAACCCGGCCGCATACTTTATGAAATGGGTGGAGTAACAGAAAATATAGCCAGAAAGGCTATTTCAATAGCAGCGTCCAAAATGCCTATACGGGCTCAATTCATTATTTCGGGATAAAAATGAAGAATAGATTAAAAGGAAAAATAGACTGAAAGGAAATAGGTGAATAGCTGTCTTGAGGATTCAAAAAAAATAGCAAGTGCAGGTTTCTTTTTTTGGACAAACAATATTTCTTTTTTTTCTTCGCCTTTTGCCTTGAAAGAACAGATTCAAAAAAAATGATATGATTCAACCTCAGACCTATTTGAATGTAGCGGATAACAGCGGGGCTCGAGAATTGATGTGTATTCGAATCATAGGAGCTAGCAATCGCCGATATGCTCATATTGGTGACGTTATCGTTGCTGTGATTAAAGAAGCAGTGCCAAAGATGCCCCTAGAAAGATCAGAAGTGGTCAGAGCTGTAATTGTACGTACTTGTAAAGAACTCAAACGTGACAGCGGTATGATAATACGATATGATGACAATGCTGCAGTCCTCATTGATCAAGAAGGAAATCCAAAGGGAACTCGGGTTTTTGGTGCAATTGCCGGGGAGTTGAGACAGTTAAATTTTACTAAAATTGTTTCATTAGCTCCCGAGGTATTATAAAACGAGACCATGATATGGTTATAGTAGGGTATTTCAAAGAAATAGATTCAGATTCATTAGTAGATTGTGTCTCACGCATATACCTTTAATCATTCATATTTATCAAAAAAAAAAAAAAAACAAGAAAAACATGTTGATTATATCCAAATTTTGAGGAAAAAAAAATTAATTCATCATGGGTAGGGATACTATTGCTGACATAATAACCTCTATAAGAAATGCTGATATGGATAGAAAAAGAGTGGTTCGAATAGCATCTACCAATATCACTGAAAATATTGTTAAAATACTTTTACGAGAAGGTTTTATCGAAAATGCGAGAAAACATCAAGAAAACAGCAAATCTTTTTTGGTTTTAACCCTACGACATAGGAGGAATAGGCAAAAGCCTTATAGAAAGAGAAACGTTTTAAATTTAAAACGGATCAGTCGACCCGGTCTACGAATCTATTCTAACTATCAACGAATTCCTAGAATTTTAGGCGGGATGGGGGTTGTAATTCTTTCTACTTCTCGAGGTATAATAACAGACCGAGAGGCTCGACTAGAAAGAATCGGCGGAGAAATTTTGTGTTATATATGGTAATCCTTGGAATATCCGAATTGGATTTGAGACTTCCTATTTATGAAAAAAAAAAGGGGGGCG